AACTAATCCCAACATCGAAGTATTAAAAAAATTCATATAAGCAAAAAATCTCAAATATCCTTGATCATGAGACATATAATTATCACTATAAAAAATAACCAGAATGCCAACAGTAGTGATTAATATTGACATAATAGAGGTAAGTGAATCGATCAAATAGCCAAACTCTAAAGAAAGATCATTATTTATAGTCCAAGACCATACATATTGATAGATAAAACTGTTATTGATTTGATGAATAGACAGATCGACCGAAAAAATCATAACTATACTTAAAAAAAAAATACTAGGAAAAGCCCACATACGGCGAAGATTTTTTGTTGTCGTGGGAAAAAGTAGAAGACCCGCTCCTATTAACATAGGAACTGGAAGTGGAATGAAAGGTATGATCCATGAAAATTGATGTGTATATTCCATAAAAAAAAAAAAAAAAAAAAAGAAAATAAAGAATAAAAATATTATGATTCTTAATGAGTTTTGTTTCTTATTCGCCGGTTTTATCTCTTTTGTAAAGGGTTCAGTTAATAAAAAGTGAACATATAAACAGAATTATCTATTATTCATTTTTCTGAATCTTTGCGCTTTCAATATTGCAAAGTACAAAATCAAAATGGGCCAATAACCAAATTCCTAAGTGAAAAATAAACTTTATTTTTTAATAATATTTCTTACTTTTAATAAATAAGAAATAATAATAATAAATAATATAATTATAATATAAAATAAAAAATATTTTTTACTATTAATATTGATATTGATAAATAATAAAATTGAATTTTTTTTATTCAATTTTATTATTTACAATTATACAAAAATTTTTATCTATTTTTATCTATAGAATGAGAATAAATAATTACACCAAAACTAAGAACAGTCGTTTGTTTATTTTGATATGAATCATCATGAATCATAAAAACAATTCATATGATATGACCCAATAAAATAATAATTCTTGTTTATTATTCAGAAACATTAGTTCAAAAATGAGCTAATTGCTTTGATTATTTTCCATTAGAATAAAAAGACATCTATGTTTGGAAACGTTTTTAATTTAAAGGGTTGTTATATAAATAAGATTCAATGTTTTTTTTTACTTTAGATAAGAAAAAAGAGGGTAATTCCGATAGATAAGATATATGGCTAATTAAAGAACAATTCATTTTCATTTACAGAAGAAAATGTCTTTCACATCGAATTGTGTATGTAGCAATGAAAAAACTATACTAGTTGGATGGCAGTTCCAAAAAAGCGCACTTCTATATCAAAAAAAAGAATTCGGAAAACTTTTTGGAAAAAAGGGGGGTATTGGACAGCATTGAAATCTTTTTCATTAGCACAATCTATTTCTACGGGAAATTCAAAAAGTTTTTTTGTGTAACAAAAATAGAGAAAAGTTGGAATAATCTGAATTAGCTGGATTCAAAGAATATTTTCGAATATACAATAGAATATTTAATATAGAATTGTCTATAATTATTTATTATTTAATTTTTTATATTAATAATTAATTATTTATAATTTATTCTTATAAATACAATAAGAATTCGATTATAATTTATATAATCGAATTCTTATTGTATTTATAAGAATAATGTTGACTAAAAAATATTAAATTTTTTAATTGATTATTTCAATCTCGACGATTGACTAAAAATTGGTTATTATGATTTCGAGTAAGCCGCTATGGTGAAATTGGTAGACACGCTGCTCTTAGGAAGCAGTGCTAAAGCATCTCGGTTCGAGTCCGAGTGGCGGCATGGCATTTTATCTTCTAAAAGAGTAAGTCCTATAATGAATTCAATTCCGGATTTCTATTCTATTCCTAGTATTCAGACCTTTGTTTTCATTTTCATTTTTTATGATATTTTCAACTTTAGAGCATATATTAACTCATATATCATTTTCGGTTGTATCAATTGTAATTTCAATTCATTTGATAACCTTACTAGTCAATGAAATCGTAGGATTATATGATTCGTTCGAAAAGGGCATGATAATAACTTTTTTATGTATAACGGGATTGTTAGTTACTCGTTGGATTTTTTCGAGCCATTTACCATTTAGTGATTTATATGAATCATTAATCTTTCTTTCGTGGGGTTTTTCTATTTTTCATATGATTCCATGTTTAAAAAAGCATAAAAACCATTTAAGTACAATAATCGCACCAAGTGTTATATTTACCCAAGGTTTTGCTACTTCGGGTCTTTTAACCGAAATGCATCAATCCGCAATATTAGTACCCGCTCTACAATCCCATTGGTTAATGATGCACGTAAGTATGATGATATTGGGCTATGCAGCTCTTTTATGCGGATCATTATTATCAGTAGCTAATTTAGTCATTACATTTCGCGAAGTCATACAAATTATTGGTAAAAGCAATAATTTATATTTTTTAAATGAATTATTTTCTTTTGCTGAGATCAAATTCATAAATATGAATGAAAGAAACAACGGTTTACCAAACACTTCTTTTTTTTCTTCTAGAAATTATTACAGGTATCAATTTATTCAACAATTGGACCGTTGGAGTTATCGTATTATTAGTATAGGTTTTATTTTTTTAACAATAGGTATTCTTTCAGGAGCAGTATGGGCTAATGAGGCATGGGGATCATATTGGAATTGGGATCCGAAGGAAACTTGGGCCTTTATTACTTGGACCATATTCGCGATTTATTTGCATACTAGAAAAAATAAAAAATTGGAAGGTGTAAATTCTTCAATAGTGGCCTCTCTGGGCTTTCTTATAATTTGGATATGTTATTTGGGGATCAATCTATTAGGAATAGGACTACATAGTTATGGTTCATTTACATCTAATTGAATTAAAGCGAGTAAAAAAGAACCTAACCCGACAAATACAAATATAGAAAGCATATATATATATATAAGAAATTTGATTTTCTCGATTATATATATTAACTTAAATATTAAGTTAAGAAAACTTCCCATAAATCGTCGAGAACCCGTTAAATCAAGTAATATAATGATTCAAGGGGTTCTCACAAACAACAAGCATATTCGATTACAATTCAAACTCATTTTGTTTTAAAGTTAATCTAACAGAAAAATATTTTTTTACTTTTACATTGTCCATAGGATAGGGTTTATTTCTCTTTTTGATTTTTTGGTTTTATTCATTTATTTATTTACGAAAAACTCTCTATAAAAAATTAGATAGAATAGCTTCAACCTTGTCAACCGAGAATGAGAAAACAAAATCCGGATAAATACCAATACCTATTACGGGTATAAGGACAGAAATCGAAATAAACAATTCTCGCGGCCCAGAATCAAAAAAATAAGAGTTTGGTGTATTAAAAAGCTTGTATCCATAGAACATCTGCCGTAACATAGATAATGAATAAATAGGGGTTAATATCATTCCAATTGCTGTTACAAAAGTAATTAGTATTTTTGTAATTAAAAGATATTTTTGGCTGGTAATTATTCCAAAAAAAACTATCAATTCTGCAACAAAACCGCTCACGCCCGGCAATGCAAGAGAAGCCATCGAGAAGATACTGAAAACCGTGAATATTTTTGGCATTGGGATAGCCATTCCGCCCATTTCTTCGAGATAAAGAAGACGTAGTCTATCATAACCAGTTCCCGCCAAGAAAAAAAGCGCGGCGCCAATAAATCCATGAGAGATTATTTGTAAAATGGCCCCATTGAGTCCTGGTTCGCTTATAGAACCAATTCCTATAATTATGAAACCCATATGAGATACCGAGGAATAAGCTATTCTTTTTTTTAGATTACGTTGACCAAGAGATGTTGAAGCTGCATAGATTATTTGAATGGAACCTAATATCATTAACCAGGGGGAAAATATAGAATGGGCGTGGGGCAATAATTCCATATTAATTCGAACCAATCCATACGCTCCCATTTTTAATAATATTCCGGCTAAAAGCATACAAGTACTGTAATGCGCTTCTCCGTGGGTGTCTGGTAGCCATGTATGGAAGGGTATAATCGGCAATTTGACAGCAAAAGCAATAAGAAATCCTATATAGAATATTATTTCCAGCACCGCGGGATACGATCGATTAGTTAATGTTTCCAAATTTAATGTTGGTTCATTAGAACCATATAATCCGATACCTAGAATTCCGATTAATAAAAAAACAGAACCTCCCGCAGTGTACAAAAGAAACTTTGTAGCTGAATACAAACGTTTCTTTCCCCCCCACATGGATAAAAGTAGATAAACGGGAATTAATTCTAACTCCCACATGATGAAAAAAAGTAAAATGTCTCGAGAAGAAAAGGGTCCTATTTGACCACTATACATTGCTAACATCAGGAAATGGAATAATCGGGATTCTCGAGTAACCGGCTGAGCAGCTAAAGTAGCTAAAGTGGTGATAAATCCCGTCAGTAAAATAGGGCCTATAGAGAGTCCATCTATTCCGAATCTCCAGTTAAAATCAAAAAAATTGATCCATTTATAACTCTCCGTCAATTGGATTAATGGGTCATCCAATTTGAAATGATAACAAAATGCATAGGTTGTTAAAAGGAGATCTATTAAGCATATACAAATGCTATACCACCGAATTACCTTATTTCCTCTATGAGGAAATAAGAAGATTAAGGAACCCCCGGCAATTGGCAAAACTACAACTATTGTTAACCAAGGAAAATAATTCGTGATAAAAATAAGATACACTTGGGCCAGAAAAACCTGTTCTCAAAATAGATCTTTATTTATTTATTTTGAGAACAGGTTTTTGACAGTAAAAAACGTATTCGTGTGTTGTTTTTTGAAACGTATCAATAAGCTAGACCCATGCTTCGAGTTGTTTCATGCCATAAATAAACCCGAACACTTAAGAAATCCGTTGGACAGGCAGATTCACACCTCTTACAACCAACACAGTCCTCTGTTCTTGGAGCAGAAGCAATTTGTTTAGCTTTACACCCGTCCCAAGGGATCATTTCTAATACATCTGTGGGACAGGCTCGGACACATTGAGTACATCCTATACATGTATCATAAATCTTTACTGAATGTGACATTGGATCTATAGTAAATTTTGAACATCAAAATTTTTTTTGATTTTCGATCTAGTAAACTCGTAAATGAATCATATATTTAGATTCCAGATGAATCAATGATTTACCAGAATCTTGGTAATCAAAATCGAGACTTCTGATCAATTGATAAGAAGAGAAAAGGACCAAGATACTTTGATTTCTTGCGTTTTCGCAAACATGATCATAAGTTGTGTAACACACACGCTAATTTGAATTGATGAATATTACACTATGTCTATTTAAATTCGACTTTTTCTGATTAATTATGATCATAAATACTCTATTTATTCAACAAATTCGATTGATTGATACGAGTTGATTTTCTGTTACGAGAAATTGAGGAAACAATAGCCAATCCTATAGCTGCTTCAGCGGCTGCAATAGCTATAACAAAAATTGAAAAAATATTTCCCTTTAATTGGCGACTATCAAAAAAATCAGAAAAGGTTACGAGATTTATATTAACTGCATTCAGTATAAGTTCAAGACACATAAGGGCTCTAACCATATTTCGACTCGTGATCAATCCATAGATACCTATAGAAAATAAATAGGCACTCAAAACAAGTACATGTTCGAGCATCATTGACCAACTCCTTATCAATTTTGATTCATTTCAATATGAACAACAATTCAACGGATTCAATTGACTAAAGAATATAACAAGTCTGGAACACAATAATATATTGGCCACAATAAATATTATTGGCAATAAAAAAATAAATAAATTTCTACATAAACACTTTTTCACGTTCATATAGAATTCAACGAAAATAAAATAAATGTGAGAAAATCGAACAAAATTAAATTATCGAACAAAATTAAATTTTGGATTTTTATTGCTAGTTCTAAAAATTTCTTACTGACGAGCCACAACAATTGCACCTATCAAAGCAGATAAAAGAATTATTGAAATAAGTTCAAATGGAAGAAAAAAATCTGTTGATAAATGAATTCCAATTTGTTGACTAGTACTTATCAAATCTTGCTCTATAATCTGATTTGGTCTTGTAGTCCAAATAATCCCGTACCATGATGTATCTGGAATAGTAGTTATTAGTGAAACAAAAATACTTGTACAAACCATCAAAGTAATTCCATCCCCAACGGTCCAAAGAGGAAAATCTTGGTAATATTCTGAACCATTCATGAACATCACAGCAAATAGGATTAAAACGTTTATAGCTCCCACGTAAATAAGTAGCTGTGCTGCAGCTACAAAATGGGAGTTTGATAAAAGATAGAATAAGGATATACAAACAAGAACCAGTCCCAACGAAAAAGCGGAAAAAATGGGGTTGGTAAGTAATACGACTCCTAGACTTCCTAATACAAGACCGGATCCCAGAAAGACTAAAAGAAAATCATGTAGCGGTTCAGGCAAATCCATTATACGTAAAATATAAAATAAATCGAAATTTCATGACCTTATTGATATTGATACGACCAGGAAAGGGTTTTATATACTAAATTTATCTCCGCATTGAATTAAATCGAATCCTAAGGGGTGTGAATTGATATAGATAGAGTTATAGGACCAATGTCATTCCATTCTTTTATACGAAAGAGTAGTAGTTCGAAACTATATTTAAATTAAAACTAAACTAAATATATATATATATTTAATATTTTTTATATATTTATTTAATATTTCTATAATAATAGAATCTATATAGAATATTTATTCATTTTTTTTAATAATTTTAATTATTAATAATTTTATTTTATTTGAATTGTTCTAATTGTATAATCATCAATTACTGACATTGGTAAACGGCCCAAAGCAATTTGATTATAATTCAATTCGTGACGATCATAAGTCGAAAGTTCATATTCTTCAGTCATTGATAAACAATTTGTTGGACAATACTCAACACAGTTACCACAAAATATACAGATTCCGAAATCAATACTGTAATTAAGCAATCGTTTCTTTCGAATATCAGTTTCCAATTTCCAATCAACAACGGGTAGATCTATAGGACACACACGAACACATACTTCACAAGCAATGCATTTATCAAATTCAAAATGGATTCGACCGCGGAAACGTTCCAATGTGATTAATTTTTCATAAGGATATTGAATAGTTACAGGTAAACGATTTGTGTGGGATAAAGTAATCATGAAACTTTGACCAATGTACCTTGCAGCTCGGATTGTTTGTTGACCATAATTCATGAACCCAGTTACCATAAGGAACATATCGTGAATATCCATGAATATTTTGTTTTGTTTCTTTCTCTTGTTTGAGACAAGTTATGAATATAGAAGATCAACAACCTTTTACAGTGAAAACAGTTGAGACGAAGTTGTTAATAATAGATTACCAAGAGAAATAGGTAAAAGAAACTTCCACCCAAGATTTAATAATTGGTCCATTCTTAGCCTAGGCAAAGTCCATCTTGTTGTGATAGAAACGAACAAGAACAAATAAGTTTTAGCTAGTGTAATAAAGATACCAATTGTAGTTCCAAAAACTCCATATGCTTTATTTATTTCAAAAAACCCAGAAACAAATATGTACGGAATAGAAATATTCGAACCGCCCAAGTAAAGAACTGTTACAAATAATGAAGAAATTAATAGGTTTAAATAGGAAGCAACGTAAAATAAACCAAATTTGATACCTGAATATTCGGTTTGATAACCCGCTACTAATTCTTCTTCCGCTTCCGGTAAATCAAAAGGTAATCTTTCACATTCTGCTAGGGAAGAAATTAGAAAAACGATCAAACCGATAGGTTGGCGCCACAAATTCCACCCCCAAAAACCATATTTCGATTGCGCATCAACTATATCAACTGTACTTAAACTGTTAGATAATCCTAGTCGGTGAGAACATTACTGTTCCCATCGCTATTACAGAACCGTACGTGAGATTTTCACCTCATACGGCTCCTCAAAAGTCTTAAATCTAAGGACCGGGCCGATTGTATTATTTATCTCTTGTGATATATCTCTATAAGATAGATAAGATTCAAATCTATCGGATGGTTCTGAATTAGACCAATTTAATTCTGTCTGTTCTAATAATAAAATAATAAAAAGAAATTCAATTTTTTTTTATAAAAGATACAAAAGGTACTTCTGAATTGATCTCATCCCTTAAAAATATCAAAATTTTAAATTGTTGAGTAATAACTTAATTATTCAATAAAATACTCTTTTAGTTTTAGAATTATCAATAACCCCCCCCCCTTGTTTTCGATTACGAAAAATAATTACACATTAGTTTCTGAATTATGACATGAATTCTATCTCGATGAAAAGGGATATAAGAAAGAAAAAAAAAGAAAACGCCCTCCCTTTTTTTCTTTCTATTTTTTTTTTTTTGTTCCTATTCTTCTTTTTTGTGCAAGTAAAAAAGGTACTTAAAAAAATTAAAGGATTTTTTCGTTCCTGATAGTCATTTATTTCATCAGTGGAGAGGAGCATACTCTGGATCGGAATTGTGGGGAGTGCTGCCTGATTTCTTCTACCAACTTAAAGCCCCAATTAGTATTCTTTTTCTATTATGCGTAAAAGCTCTTTTGGATAATTTACGTAATCTGCGTTACAAATCCTTTGTGTATCTTGGTGTTTCTAACCATCCACTCATTTTTTATTAACCCCCTTATTTATATTTATGTTTATGTTAAGACACGTATGATAATTCATATTCATATAAACAGTAGCGAAAACTCAATAAGGAAGGTTGGTCTTTCGAGCCCGCTTCAAGACAGGATGCCTAATCACCCAATCTTGGGGTAAATGGACTCTTCTGCTTATAATTTTTTTTTATTTAATTCTTACACATAGAAAATGAGACTTTTTTTTTACTGCAATTTTTAATCATCAGCCATAAATTATATTCAATAGAAGCTGTTTTATTTCACTCATATAACTATCAGATTTAGTAGTTCTTCAATCCGAATTGCGAATAATAATAATGAAGAAAACGAATCTATGGAATTTATTCTACCCCCTTCCTATAAAAAAAAAAAATAAAGGAGCATAGCAATAGCATCGAAAAGGTTCTGTCTCAACGAATCGCACGTAGAGATATTGATAACACACATAAGGTTAATGGTATTTCATAACTAATCGATTGAGCGGTAGCTCGTAGACCACCCAAAAAGGAATATTTATTATTTGATCCATATCCTGACATAAGAAGTCCAATGGGAGCAATACTAGAAATAGCAATCCATAAAAAAACGCCGATATTGAGATCAGATAAAACAAAGTTATAGCCAAAAGGAATTACTAAATAGCTTATTAGAATTGATATGACTGATATGGATGGTCCGATATTGAATAAACGAATATCTCCCCTAGATGGAATAAGATTCTCTTTGAAAAGTAATTTTGTTCCATCTGATAGAGCTTGAAGAACCCCTAAAGGACCGGCATATTCGGGTCCAATACGTTGTTGTATCCCTGCGGATATTTCTCTTTCTAACCATACAATTGCTAGTACACTTATTGTGATTCCCAATACAAGAGTAAAAATAGGGGCAAGTACCCATAGAATTCCATAGACCTCTTTTACAGATTCCAATTTGGAAAAAGAATTGATATCTTGTAATTCTGTTGTATCAATTATCATTTCAACGATCAACTTCTCCCATAATGATATCTATGCTACCAAGTATTGTCATAATATCAGCCAATTTCATTCTTTTAACTAATTGAGGAAGAATTTGCAAATTGATAAAACCCGGCGGACGAATTTTCCATCTCCAAGGAAAACCATTCTGATCCCCTATTAGAAAAATTCCCAATTCCCCCTTTGGGGCCTCAACTCTTACATACAGTTCTTGTTTTGGTAATTCAAAAGTCGGAGACGGTTTTTTACTAATAAATCGATATTCAAAATCATTCCATTCTGTCTTTTTTTCTCTATCAAAACAGCGGATTTCTAAATTCTCATATGGACCGCCGGGAATTCCTTCCAAAGCCTGTTGAATAATTTTTATGGATTCCATCATTTCACCAATTCGAACTAAATAACGAGCTAATGAATCTCCTTCTTTTTGCCATTGAACTTCCCAATCAAATTCCTCGTAACACTCATAATTATCAACTTTACGCAGATCCCATTGTATTCCGGAAGCCCGAAGCATCGGTCCCGATAAACCCCAATTTATTACTTCCTCTCCACTAACAATGCCTACTCCCTCAACCCGTTCCAAAAAAATTGGATTTCGTGTAATAAGTTTTTGATATTCAACAACCTTTGTTAAAAAATAATCGCAGAAATCCAAACATTTATCTATCCAACCATGAGGTAGATCAGCCGCTACTCCCCCGATACGAAAAAAATTATGCATCATTCTCATACCTGTCGCAGCTTCGAATAGATCATATATTAATTCTCTTTCTCTGAAAATATAAAAGAAAGGAGTTTGTGCACCAATATCTGCCATAAAAGGTCCCAGCCATAGTAGGTGAGAAGCTATACGACTCAATTCCAACAAAATTATTCGGATATAGCTGGCTCTTTTAGGTACTTGAATATTTCCCAACTGTTCCGGCCCGTTTACGGTTATTGCTTCTGTAAACATAGTAGCTAAATAATCCCAACGTGTTACATAGGGCAGATATTGTATAATTGTTCGGTTTTCCGCTATTTTTTCCATCCCTCTATGTAAATACCCTAATATTGGTTCGCAATCAATAACATCCTCACCATCCAGAGTAACAATAAGTCGAAGAACACCATGCATTGATGGATGGTGAGGGCCCATATTGACTATCATGAGGTTTTTTCTTGTAGCTGGTACATTCATAGGTTTTTCCTCTATTCATTCTTACGTGAATTGTTTAAAACAAAAAAATTCATCAAAATTCAAGATCTAAAAAATCGAATAATTCAAAATGATTCTTCAAATTAACGAATTTGTGACTTCCGAATATCCAACTGATTTATTAATTTTTTATAGCGTATTCCATTTTTCTTTGACAAATAAGACAGTAGTCGTTGCCGTTTTCCCAGAATTTTACGTAAACCTCTTTGAGATAAATAGTCTTTTCGGTGCAATTCCAAATGTGAAGTAAGTCTTCGTATCTTATTGGTGAAATTGAATATTTGAAATTCAACCGATCCGGGGTTTTCTTCCTTCTTTTTTTCTTGTGAAATAATTGGTATAAATGAATTTTTTATCATAAAATGAAAGTTCCTCTTCCCTTTTTATAAATATTTTTTATTGTTATAGATATTTTTTTTATTGATCAATAATAGTAATGGCATTAATTTTAAATTTGGTATATACAATAATCTTAAATTCCTTAAGAATTCCTGGTTTTTTTTTCAAATCAAATTAATAATAATTAATCAATTCAAATAGGTATAAAAATACTATATTTATGCATTCACAAAATAAAATAAAAACACAAAATAAAAAAATGGTACACTTAAAATAAAAACGAGACGATTTTGTTGATTCATTTTTCGATTTAATGGATACATAATTTTATTATTAATTCATTGAATTAGTATTAGTATCCATACCTCAGAATAGAAGTTAGCACAATGCATGTGCACATTTAGGTGTATATCCATTTGGATATGTTACGGTAATGGGAATATAGAAAAAAAGTGTAGATTAACGAATTTTCAATCGAGGATAGATATGTATCCTTACTATACTGAAACGGCTTCCATTATTGGTATCAAACCAATAGCGATTCATACAAGCTAAATCTTCTAAACGATAAATTGGCCAAAGAAATAATTTAAAATTGATTAGGTTTTTTTTTTTTTCTCTATCAAAATTTTTATTTTTAGCCAAAACTTGACAACAATTATTGACTTTATTCTCATTGGAAAATGTTGTCTTTCTATAGATACTATTTATATTCCTAGGATTGAAACAAATTAGAATTCTCAATTCTCTACGACGTCTAGCGGATAAAATATTTTCAGGAACGGGCAAATCATAATGATTTTTTTCTGGATTTTCTCTTATCTTTTGATCTTTTGTTCTTGTAATGGATTTATCAAAAGTCTTCTTATCAACACGATTTTTTTCTGGGTATTTTTGGTTAATTTGACGCTTACTCTTATGAATCAACGAAAGGCCTATGGTTTGATACATAATAAATTGTTCATCGTTTTTTCTAGACAGACGAATTGGTTCGATAATCAAAATTCCCTTTTTCATTAATTCTTTATTTTTATTTTTCCCCAATCCTGTAAGAGTTAAATTCTTCTGATTCTGAATCACCATAATATCTAGACTTAGTTCTCCTCTTTGAATAGAGGCTGTAGCAATTTCTTTTAGATTTATCAATCTAATCAGGAAACAATATACTTTGATATTATTCATTATTCTTTGATTTAAGTAACCCTTCCAGTTCAATTGAAAACTCAAATACTTTCTTAGTAAGAAATTAAGTTCTGTCTCTATCTTGTTCTTGTATTTCTTTTTCTTTATACCCTTTGTCCTGTCCGATCCTGCGGAATCTTCTTCAATATTTTTTTCTTGATTTGAAAGAGATGATTCAAGATCTACTTGACCCGCGTATTCTGCTTTTGCTTGATTTCGAGTCTCTAACTCTAATTCAAGAGATTTTTTTTTTGATGGTCTAAAAATATCTATTATTTTTTCTATTATTTTTTTCTTTCCAGTAATGTTTTTATTTTCACTAACATTTTTATTTACATTAAAATTGATAAAAAGTAATTTGATTGGTACGATCCATGGATTATTCGTATATGCATTATAAAATATCAAAAATTTTGAAAATAACAAAGATTCCAGATTCGATATGGAACGATTTTGTATTTCTACACCCATTCCCATCCAATCAAAATACTTTCTATCCATATTTTTTTTCATATCTATAATATCACCTTCTGCTATATAACTGGTAATATCTCTATCACCAGTTATATCAAATAATTTTTGTTTACGTTTACGTATGTTGTAATTATAACAAAACGTTTGCTTTTTATTTGCTTGGAGTGGTGATCTATATCCATAGATATACGAGTCCTTCTTATCTACATAATTAATAGATTTATATGATAAAAGATCATATCCATATTTTTTTTTCATTTTTTTTTTATTTGTTAATGAGTTTACTTGTTGTTTTTTGTAAAGAATTAATCGATTTTTTTCATATGAATCACATTTGGTTAAATCTTTATTTTCAGCCACACCGCGTTCATTGATTCTATTTCTCCATTTTTTTGGTACTAATCTAGACCATTTGCTATGAGATAAATCATATCGAGAATGACCCTTTAACCAATTTGTCCACTGATTCATTACAGAATCGAGGGGGTTCTTATGTCTTAATTTGGAATGAAATATTCCGTGTACTCCAAAAAAATAATCCTTTATTTCATTCTTAAGAAAAAAAGATCTTCGATGATATTCAAAAACAGATCTTAACTTATACTTATATACGTTAATAAGTTGGGTTTGGGATAATTTATAAAATACATATGTCTGTGATAAAGAAGATAGGTCATTATTCTGTGAATTCGTATTCCTAATATTAGAATACTTTTTTATAATCTTAATAAGTTGAATTATACTTTGATTTGTTTTATCAGTCCTTTCTGCATTTGCTTCATTATTGTAAATGGATTTATTTATAATTTTTTTTGTTGATTCAAGAAAAAGTTGTAGAATGATCCTAGGAGTACTAATAATACATCTAAAGATATCTATGTATACTCTTTCCATGAAAAATTTTAAAAAAGAATAAGAATTCGATTTACGGGCTAATTTAGCATTTCTTTTTTGTAATATCTGCCAAATATTTTTTTTTAATTCTAATCTTTTAGCATCATAAGTTGTTTTGTTCGAACTAATATTTATCTCTGAAGTTATAAATCTCCCTCTTTTCTTTTCTTTTGTTATTTTTTCTATTTGCTTTCTAATTGTCTTTGTTTTAGCATTCATATTTTTTATTTTTTTTTTTGTCAATGAAGAATTTGTCCAATTAATAGATTGAATTGGAATGGGTGATTCGTAAATTGTTGGATTATTTGTATTGATTGTTGAATCTTTTTTTTCACTCAATTCATATATTTTTTTGAATCGAAATAGAAATAAAGAATTGGGGGGTTCTTTTATTTTTTCGTTTAAAAATAGAATACTTTTGGGAATACTTTTGATGATCCATTTTACTGTATCTTTTGAAACATTTAGAAACAATTTTGTTCTTTCATTTAAAATTTTTAGAACTAGAAAAAAAAAAATTTTAAATTTTTTCATTTTTTTTTTCAGTTGTTTAAAAATGGGATCAAAAAATGAAAGTCGATTTCGGGGATAACCAGAAAAGGGCAAATCTACTTCTATTCCCCAAATTGTTAAAAAGCAAAAGTCCTGTTTTTTTTTTTTTTCTTTTTTTTTCATTGGATCTTTTCCCTTTTCAGAGTATTGTAACTTAGATTTGTGCCAAGGTTTCAGACGAAAAGGAAATAAGATTTTTATCTGAATACCATCTGTTAGCCATTTTTTTGGAAATTCTCTTTCGGATAATTCAACACCGTTATAGGTGCATTTAATATACATTTCTCTATTCCAATCCCTAAAATCTTCTGACCATTCGGGAAATTGAAATAATAGTATACGAACGATATTTTTAGTTATTATCAATGAAGGTAATATAATATATTTTCTAATAATCAATTGGGTTATTAATAAAAAACTTCTTATTGCTTGAGCAAATATAATGTTATCCCAGGTTTCTCCTGTTTCTATACGTCTTTTTTCCTCTTTTTCATTTTTTTTTTTTTTTTTGCCGCCCTCTTCTTTCTCACTTTCTTTTGTCTTTTTCTCTGTATAATCCGAAATTTTTAATTCTGTCTTTTTCTGCATCCAATTTTTGAACATAAAAAATATTTTCATTGGCTCAAAAATATCAAGAGAAAAGAACAAAGGTTTCTTAATTTTGTCCAAAAAAAGAGGCGAATGCGCACTTCTTTGAAAGAGTTTCCAAGTAACT